TCATAAAAATGAGACAGAAATGAATGCAAGACTTCGAAAGCTTGCAAGGCTTGAAGCTCAGAAATGGATGATTTGAGATCCGTTGAATTCAGACCATAAAGCGTGAAAGTCTTTTTCCTCCCACTTGAATAGAAGAATGAAGGAAGAAGTCAATAGCCACTTCTCCGGCTAACAACTCTTTTGGTGCGTCCGTTGGAACCGGATTCATCGAGTGTGTTTGAGGATTTGGATTGAGGTAGAAGGCATGTGACCTCAGGACATGGTGCTTCGAGAATACTGATACGTTGACCCACTTTTCTTTTTTTTAGATAAAATCTCAGGTACTGATAATATGTATGTAATAAAGAAGGGCTAATCCATGGCATGCGACTAATCCGCTCTTACAGATGGAGATCTGCTCCTCAAGTGCAAGATTCGCTGCTAATTGAATTGGAATTTCCGGGACTGTGCTTAGTAAGCGCTTTTAGTCATCTGTTTGCGGCGAATCCAAGAAGTTACTAGGAGAAGAAAGACAAGCAATACAGGATGGAATCGAAGTTGTTGCCCCGGGAGATATAATGCAGTAAACCCTAGATTGAATTCAACTATTCAACGTTGATGTTGATCTACTTGCTTGTACGATGGGGTTTGTGTTATGTCTACCTATAGCTAATGAAGTCGCTTGAAGGGAATCTAGTGAATATGGATGGAGAGGGAATCTCTCCTTCGCAATGCTTGGAAATCTTCCACTGGGCAATAAAGCCCGAAAGTCAGGTAAGCATGCCTAGCTTTATGGTAAATCGAATATCTAGAGTGGATCCTATTCTAGATGGATTAGCAAACCTTACCTTAGCGTGATTCCATGCCTGACTTTCCCAACGACTGCCGCTCACTTTGCAAAGACACTGCAACTGAGCACTCAACTTCTTTTCTTTTTCTGAATTAATGTTTTTAAGTAAATAAGTGAGTTCCGAGTCGTCAAGCCTTCACGTTGCCTATTCGTACGTCTCCAGGCGAGCTTACTCCTTGGTCACCCAAGGATTGCCCGACGAGACTTGAAAGCTGCTTTCTACTTCGGCATGAGGATTTGATTGATCAGATTAGTTCTCAATTACTTACTTTGATAGAGGCTTTGGCTTTGGTTAGCGTATAGGACTAAGCCTAGAGTAAAAAGATTTTTTCTGGTTGCTGTACCTGTATCTCTTGTTCCTCGCCTTCCTTTTTTTTGCTCTCATATTTCTCTCTCGAAGTACTAATGCTAGCAGATGGCGGGCCTATTTCTTTACTAAACAATCAATCCCTTTGTTCATTACTATAGAAGGTGCATATTATCATAGATGGAGAAAGGCTCGTGTGTGAACATGAGTCAGAATGGCTCTTAGTGAGCAGGGGACTACTCTCGATATTGAGCACTGGAATGCTTTCACTGAATAAGAGAGGGAACCTTGGCTAGGGTTTCCTTCTTATCATCAATCTTGCTATCTTTCTTTCCTTTAATCGAAGAGAGAAGGGTGAGTAGTGCTAAGTGAATAGAAGAATTTAAACAATCTAGCTCCTTAAGGTCAGCAGGTCAGTTGGGAACACGCGGTGAGACGTGAACCCCTACCATTCCCAACTACTAATAAGACTTTCTTTTCCATTGAATAAGAAAGGGCGAGCTATGAAAGAAGGGTGAGGTACGGTAAGCGAAAGGACAGGGATATGGAACGAAGCTAAGTCTATTCATGAAAAGCATGTAAAGGTAAAATAGGACAATGAGCTTTTGCAAATGAAACTTTATCAAATGGAGATTCCACTCCGCTAGTAAAATAGGCTTGTAAGGCTATATGTGGAGTCAACTTTTGAACATTTCGATGTTGATCCCTACCTAGGTAAACTAGGGTTGTATATGTGGACTCAATCAACTTGTACCTTCTTAGTTCATTTCATCATGGAATCAATCCCGAGTTGGGGAATAGAGAGAAAGTAGTAGCAGCTACTTGGCTTGCCCTAAGGCAGAAAGGAAAGGAGGTTGACGGAGGCGAAGTTGAGTTTGAAAGAAGGACTGAGTCGTAAGCCTATGGGAGTTGTAGAAGAGGGGTCTATAGACGTGCAACGAAGGATATTGACTATCTGATGGAAGAGGTACGAAGCAGAAGGAGGTGCATGCATAGATAAAGAAAAAGGATATTGAGTCCACCTAGTCTTAAAATGAAGCCGGTTTGGCACATCCTAGCTTAGAGAAAAAATGCCTTGGTCCTAGCAGGCAAAAGAATAGTCAAAATCAGAGTTTGATCCTATCCTTCAGGCTTTACAGAGTCAGGGAAGAGATACAGAGTCAATCTCATTCAAGTTCTTATTCAGCGCGAATGAGCAAGCAAACGAAGGAACTAAGCCCGAACTAGCGATCTTTTGAGTCCAGTCCTTTGGTCGCCACCAACCTCACTCGAACTAACCTGCGTCTTTCTTTGTCTCCCTCTTCTCCTGATGACGGAAATGACTCCACTAGTCCACCAGAGGCGATGATCCAAATCGGGTATAAAAGAGGAAAAGGGTCTTCAACCGATGCATCAGTAGGAAAGAAGGGGTACAACAACCCGGGATTATTGCACTTGAAAAGACTTTGTCGCGTCCGACGATCCTTCACACAAAAACCAAACGGTGAGAATTCAATGACACAATCATTGTCTAGACAGAACCTTCGAACAGAACAATACAATCAGTAGATTTTTCTTAATGGAAGGAGGACATTATTTCACGGAAATTGTGTGGAAAGTGTGTGAAGGATCGAGATGCCAACAGCAGTGATAGGCAAAAGAGAGCCATTTCCAACACTAATTTGATCATTGCCATGATAAGGAGAAGAAGAGAGAAGATTACCCGGATTGGACGTCATGTGTGCCGAGGCACCTGTGTCAGGATACCAGGTAGAATCATCAAGTTGGAGGACAGCAAAGGATTGATTGATGAAACCAGGGGCAAGCGAAGAAGAATGACTGAGCCAGGTACGAACAGTGTGATCAAACTCATCACACCACTGGCATTGAACAGGACTCAAGAATACCAGAAGAGAATCGAAAGGCATTGTTGGTGTAGCGGAGCTGCTGCCCACGACGCTGATTGGGTTGCTGCGAAGTTTGTGAAAAACTGCCTTTGCCTTCCCCTTACTAGATCAAATAGGGCTATGTATTTTGATCTAGATCTAAACCCTTTTCCGGGAAAACAAGTGTTGGGTCACCATTTCGGGCAACAGAAAAAATGACTGTTGTTTTGCTTCTCCATTTCCAAGCAAGCCAATTCCAATCTGTAACCATATAAATGACGAGTATGAATAACGAACTGCCGTAGCCCCTTCCTCATCCCTAGTGGCCACAGATACATAGATAGTGGCAGGTCGAGGGTTATCGCTGGCACAACTTCCACTTGATCACTTTGTACTTCACATTCGATCAGCGAGCAAACTATAGGCTAGTCAATTTCCCTTCGTCCTGACCTGGCATACACATAAAAGCCCATGACTGAAGACTGCACGACGAGAGTTGAGCACTTCTTTCTTCATAGGGGGGCGGGTGCGGGTAAGCACTCTCAGCAATAGGGGAAGTGGGCGGATAAAAGGCAAGCATTGTAAATGCGGCTGATAGAGAGGAATACTTCTCGCGGAACCTTTCTGGCCTACTGGATTAACAGGCTTAGACCAAGCCCCATGGGAGAGATTGAAGCTGTATCAAGGATTTGTGTAAACAACAAAAAGTATCAAATTATAAGTATAAAAAATTCTATAACATGTCTCTATGAGATTAGATATATTGAAATCCCAAGCGAGACCATATCTCTAAAATAAGACGAAGAAGATAACTTATCTGCTTCTCCCAATGATAGCATGCCTAGCGAACTATTGCCAATAGCCCGCTTTAGCTTCCGGTTGTATTGGATCCAGTACGATCTCTTTCATCATTTCGTTCAAAACGTTCTTGTGTACTTTTACACAGGAAATCAAGTTTTCTATTCCTCTGAGTAGGAAGCAAAAACTTCTAATCTTCGTTAACCCAAGGCTATCGAACTTCAAGTGAGTAACTGAGAACAAGGGAGGAAAGACTCTTCTTCTTTTGGTGCGCATACTCAGAATAGAATTCTTTTTTTTTATCCGGAAAAGAAGTCTTTTTTAGTTTCACTCTGGGGGTACTCACTATGCTATGCATAGGAAAGACAAACGAAGATGTCAATCTCAGAAGATGTTAATTAGCTATAAAATATTATTCAACAGAATATGGAGCTGGAGCAGGAGCCGAAACAGGATCGGGAACAGAAAGAGCGGATGTTGCGGTTTTGGTTGAATATTGACTTGGGACCGGTATCGACAAAGGGAAAAGAGGGGAAAGGGAAGAACTTAGCTCAACCGACTAAACCCTGAAAGCACAAACTCTAGAGCTTGGACAAAGTGGAGACTTTGCGTGCCCTGATTGATGAGCTCTAAATAGATCGTTCAGAGGGGGGAACACTTTCTTCTATAAAAAGGGAGGCGAGGCCACGTCTTGTAGATTGACCCCTGGGGTAGCTCAAAGTCAAATCCGATCTATCTATATAAAGATAAATACTTTTAAGATTGTTGAATTAAGTAAGCTTTCCATTGACCCTTTTGAGCTGTCGTTAAAGTTACTTTAAAATGCGATTATATGTTAACGGGGGAGAGAAGTTTCGCAGAGTTTAGGGAATACGGCAAGATATCTTCGAAAGATAGAAAGAAATCTGTTCCAGCGCCAACAACAGAACAGCTAGAACAGTAGCAGGGAATTCTATACTTTTCCTTCTGTGCTCGTGGCAATTTCTACTATTGATAGGGACATTGGCTTCATTTTCTTTAGCGGCTTCAACCCGAGCAGCACTTCAATCACTCATTGCAAACAGGCCTTCGAGAACCTACAAGAATAAGAAAAGAAGATGATTTAGCTCCAATTGCTCAAGCAAGTACAGTCGTCTAGCTGTATTTAGCTACTCTAGCTGCATTTTCGACTATTGCAGCAGATTCCATTTCTTCACCGCCAGAAGCGGATTCCATGACAAAATACTGCCTTTGCTCTTAGGAGTCTCTGGCCTTAAAAGGTCTCTTCTCCTTAATACCTGGGGTTCGGCCTTCTTTATTTGGTTTTTCTCTTCCGTATGTATGTGGGATTTGCCTTTCACCCAAGCCTATGAATGCGGTGATAAGTGATCCGGCGGCGTAAGCGACCTTTTGTATTGTTCTGATATGTCTGTTCATCCTTCTTTGCTGAGTGTAGTTCTGGGGTATACTACTTCCCCAGATAGGCAAGTAAGGCTAGTCAACTCACCTCAAGTCTTTGTATGCGCAATCTCTCTTGTTCGAGAATATGCTGCTTTCGGGCGGGAAGCAAAGAAGAAGTCAATCTTAAAGTTCTCTTAAGAATGAGGCAGTACGGTTATAACCTCTCCTTTAGAGCTACCTGAGACTTTGAAAGAGGGTGAAACTTCTTCCGTTCATGACCTATACATACCCAAGACTCATTCACTCCTTAAAGAGATCAGTCGCAGAGTTTTTGATGATAATAGAGCTTTTACTTTTGATGCCCTTAGCCCCTTCCTTCCGGCTGATATGCTCTTCGTTACACTCAGCCTTCTAAACCCAGAGTCTATCAACTCTACTTCTCCAACTCACTCTTCGTCTGTCGACTCTTCTTGGAGAGTCTGTAAACTCTACATCGCTAACGCTCAACCTTTCTCATGGGACACTGCAATATAATATCATTCATCTCACCTGCGATAAGAAAAAGGTAAAGAAAGACCATTGGCAACGTCCTCGATAGCATCCCATAACCTGTGAGGAGCGATTCCAGCTTCCTCAGTCTTGTCCGTCTTTCATTTCTGTGTAAGAGCCCAAAAGGGAATCAATCGTTAGCATTCCAATCCGTAATGAATCTCTTTGTCTTCTATTCTCTTTCTCGTTTTCGAAGTTGTAGAGCGAGTTTATTTTCATTTAAGGGAATGGTCCTTCGCACCCTAAGTGAGAATCTCCTTCCACCTTTGATTCTAATCTTAGAATTCTAAGGCCAAGAACCTTATTCTATAGCATTTTATGCCGTATGCTAACATGCAAAGAGCGGTTACTCCTTCTTGTCATGTACAGCGGATACTGTAACAGCGGTTATTCCGTTCTCAGCTGATTCAACAAAGTGGATTCTCTAACAACCGATTCCATAAGAGCAGATTCGTGCAAAAGAGCTAACATCCTTGTGAACAGACCGGCTTGGGACAGGCTTGCTTGCTTTCAAGAGTTTGACCGGTCAAGGTTTTGATTCCTACTTTCTTGCCGAGAGCAGGGACAGAAAGAGTCATTACACCACCCGTCCTACTGCACTGGGGAGAAAAAGAACCTATAGCTTACAGAGCTAGTCACAAAGGCTTAACCACCAACAGATGCCTAACTTTTGTCGACGGGTAGCTACTCGCTTTAGTAATCGTATGAGTCCTGGCCTAATCCTTTAGGGCTATCAGTCAAAGTAGGAAAGAAAAAAGTCTGAAAAGTAGTCCATTACGTATGTATGGTAGTTTTTTCCGTATGCCCGCCTAAGCGAGAGTATGGGTTTCCGGCTAGTCTTGGAAGTCTTGTAATGAAATGGATTCTTTCGGTTGTAGCGTGGGTTTCCGTTGGGTGAACCCTTCTCGATCGTCTTATTGGTATTGTGGTAAGCGCTTTCTTGCCTGGCGCATTTCCTTCCTTTAAGTGATTGTACCACCCTTTGATCTCTTTCCCGCATTCGTTCATTTCTTTCGTAGAGGGAAAAGCAAACGCATATCCATTCGTTGATGCAACTAGTCGTTGACTTTTTTTTTTCTTCCCTACTCTTAAGTCCGGTTACGAAAACTGCGCTTATCCCAGACCGGTTGAAAAGAGTAAGAGTTGCTCACTCTTCCATCTGAAGTAGCCGTAGATGCAGCAATTCCCCTTATGAAGATCTTTTGGCATCTCTCTCCTGGTGAGCCTTAGTTTAGTACGGATGATAGGATGTCGGGAATATCCTTCAAAGAGCGTATTCTTCCTCTCGGGGAAGTCTTGGCTGATTCAACTCAAGCAAGAACAGCATCTATTCCTTCAACAGCTGTTAGGGGCCTTTTTCCTCCGTTTAACGACGTCATATAGGTAATCAGCCACATGAGTACCTGAAGACGTCTTAAAGGGAACTGTAGGCCATTTTAATGCGTATTCAGAACCTCATGTTAACGATTCCCTATCTGGTTTGTTAAACGGTGGTTAACCAGTAAGAACATTTATAAGGGTTCCAGGATTCAAGGTTCCTTACCTTAACCGGAAGAGTAAGAGAAGGAAGAAGAGCTGGAAGCTAGAGAGTTGCTGCCTAGCTACAAAGCCTGGATTTCCATGACATACTCAAAAGTTGTTTCTTATTCAATGGTGAGCTGATGAGGAAAGAACTCCCTTCTTAATGCCTATAGGGTAAAAAGAGAAGGGGACTTCCCAGAAGGAGAGTGGAAGCCCAAGAGAGAAGAAGTCGTTCCAATCCCTGACTTCCATTCCTGACTTATCCCAGCTCGGGAGGACAGGGGAAGACTCATAAAAAAGTAAAGTATGACAAAACGATTAGCTGCGAACAAGAAGAAGCTCTTCAAGGAGTTCTCACTTCTGGCCACACCAACCCTTTCAACTCCGAGATGGATTTCTCAATCAACATCGATAAATAAGGGCCTCCCACCCCTTGAGGTAATCCTACGGATTACAGACTTATCCAACAGACGAGAATGCTGGTCCTGAATCCGGTTCAGGATCGGGGGAAACCACTGACTTTGCTACTACTTCCACTGGGTGGTCAATCAAATCAATTGGTGAAACTGCTGCTTTATTTTCCGCACTGAAACCGAAATTGCTGCTACTTTGATTCATATGCATGCTGGTGGTGAGTCAAATGCGATTTCATAGACGGAGAGAACCAACCTACCAGGTTAGTTGCTCGGATGACTAACTCATACCCGCGTTACCTAAACGTCAGTAGCATGTTGGCGTGGAGCTGGCGATCCACGGCAAAAAGGCTTGGGGGCTCTATGAATTTCATTTCCCGGCCCGCACTGACTAATCGCTAAGAGCTCATCCCGAGTTCTCTCGGGACGGGATAACTCGAAGTACGGCATGAAGTAAGAAGTAAGCCAAGTTCAGTTAGCCGTTACGTTAGGGTGACTCGAGAAAGCTTGAAAGGGAATTCCGAGAGCCCTTAAGCTTGAAGCCGGATAGCTTCAAGCCGTGAAGGAGGAATCCGAGTTGTAAGTAAAATAAGGAAGATCGTTCATCAGCGCTTTCAGTAACTAAACGAAGAGTAAGCCAGGTGCGTAATCAAGCTCATCTCCTCCTGTCTTCCCTTGAAAGGGAGTTTCGTTTCAGTTCTCCTTTAAGGTTCTCTTCGGTAATTAAACTAGTTAGCAGGGAAAGATTCCACTGTGCTTTCAAACTCAAGGATTCCATTAAGTAAGCTTGGCTTTGGCATTTGCCATAGGAAGTTTCTTTATTAGGGGCATGCCTTAAGTAAAGGAGTAACTTTCACGGGTATCTAGAAACAATGGGATCTCTCTTCTTAACTCATTCTTTCATCTTAAATCCCGGGGTTTGATAGTTGCAGTTAATAAAGCAAGTTCTTCTCTTAACACAGGGAACTCTAAAGCTTCCAAAAATGGCTTACTTTTTGCCTTGCTCAATGCTTCAGAAAGAGGGATTGCTTAAACATATAGCGAGTGTAGTTTACGGAACGAGTCTAAAAGCCTACACTGGGATTATTGATTAACAATAAGCTAGCCACGCACGGTAGACTGATTCAAAGACGGATACAATAGGCATTGAGAATTGCTTATAGAAAGAGAAGACTGACTACTGGTGCGGAAGATGAGCAGTTAATAAAGCTTGATTCTCTTACTTATACTCGCAATTCAGTCTTTAACAGCGCTTATCCCGCATCCTGGACTATTCTTAATGTTCTTACTGGGAAACCGTAGTTTGTGTAGCCTATATGCTATAAGTTCTAAGTTAGAGCGAGGACCGAAGGGATGGAGCTATTTCCCTGGGAAGGTCAAGCCCATTACCAAAGCCCCACCCATCCACCATAATGGACGCCAACACCATTTCAGAATGATAATGAAAAGAAAAAAAGTGAGTACCCTACTTCACTTATAATATAATATAATATAATATAATATAATATAATATAATATAATAAGAAGAGTAGGGAGGGAGAACGGAAGACAAAAGAGCCCTAACTCATATCGTACCAAGAACTTGCCATTGACCTAATCAAGCGGGAGATCACCTTCGCTCATGTTCTGAGAATCTCCATCTGCTCTAAGTGGGCGAACTAGAATCCTGATGTCAGGTTGGTTTTCTTCCTAGCTGGCAAGCCCCTTCTCATAGTTGCTTGTCTTTTTATCGCTGCGCTTACGAGGAACTCGCTTGTCTGAGCCTGCCTTGCATACCCCGTTGGTTCTTGGTTTTGGGAAGGTTTTCTAAGGTAGTAACGCTTTGCATTCGCAGGAACTCTTTTGAGTTCGGTAACATCGTTCAGTTCATAGGTTTGGGATTCGAGGAGTTCTCTTTTCGGTACTATTGATAGAGTTCCTCACTACTGCTTTTAAGCCTTTCCTTTGGAGCCTGAGGCAGTTACGTTAAGTAACAGGATCTTCAACTCTCGTTCTGTACGTGAGCACTCGAAAATCTCATCTTCTTTTTCTTCTTATTTCGTAAAATAAGTAATAATGTGGTGACTTCTTTCCTTTGTTTGGCTTGAGTCCAATCTCATCTGGATTGAGATGGAGTCGTCTTGCTTAGTAAGGAGTTGTTCTAGTCTTCTGGTAGTCGCTTGCGCTTGTCTTATGAGTGAATCTCGATCTATGGCCTATTTGATTGAAGACCTGTTCAAAAGATCAGATAGGCGGATGGAAGCAAGAGGCTGGCTAGCTCGTGAAATCAAGATCTCGTTAGTGTACTTGTGATACAGTACACTAACGAGTACCACGAGTGCACTAAAGGAAGTACAAG